TAATAATATAGGTTTGGTTAACAAACCTCTTTCATCATTTACAGTATGTAAACTTCCTATATTAAAATTACCAGTAACAGAATAATAAACTAAGCGAGCGGTATAACAAACAGTTAATCCTGTTGCAAAGACATATATAAGAAAAGAAATGTAATTAATAGTACCCATAAAAGCTATTTCTAAAATAAGATCCTTAGAATAAAACCCAGCTATAAAAGGTAAACCACATAAAGCTAGGTTAGCTAAATTCATATAAAAAGTAGTTAAGGGTATAAACTTCCTTAATCCCCCTATTATACGAATATCTTGATAATCCTTCGCACTGTGAATAACAACACCAGCACATATAAACAGAAGAGCTTTAAACAAAGCATGTGATAATAGGTGAAAAAAAGCTAAATCAGGTAAACCAAACCCTAAAATTCTTATTATTACACCTAATTGACTTAAAGTGGATAAAGCAATAATTTTTTTTAGGTCATATTCAAAATTAGCACCAAGTCCTGCTATAAATATTGTTCTCCCACCTAATAAAAGCAAGATTTGGGAATAAACACTACCATGTATAGCAGGCTCAAACCGAACTAGTAAATAAACTCCTGCTGTGACTAAAGTAGAAGAATGTACTAAAGCAGAAACAGGAGTTGGGGCTGCTATAGCAGCAGGAAGCCAGGCAGAAAAAGGAATCTGAGCTCTTTTAGTTATAGCAGCTAACATTACTAAAAAACACAACACCCCTAAAGAACTATTATCACAAATTATGTTTAAATAGAAAACAAAATTTCACCCCCCGTAAACAGACAGAAATGAGATTGCTAACAAAATAGCGACATCCCCAATTCGGTTAGAAAGAGCTGTTAATATCCCAGCCGCCCCTGATTTTTCATTTTGATAATAAATAACTAAACAATAAGAAACTAAACCTAAACCGTCTCAACCTAATAAAATCCTAATTATATTAGGACTAATAATTAAGGCCACCATAGAAACAACGAACATTAAAACCAAATAAATAAAACGATTTATATTAGGATCTCCTTCTATATAACCCCCGCTATAGTAAAGAACTATAGAAGAAATTAATATAACAAACCCTAAAAATATTAAAGATATCCAGTCTAAAATTAAGGTTATTACAATAGAATTTCTATTGGTTCTAACAATTTCTCATTCAATAAAATAACCCGCTCCTCTGTATAAGCAAATCAAAGATATTATCAATATTGTTCTAGAACTTAATAATAAAAAGAACATTCTAGATAAATATATTTTTAAACTTCATAACACGATCTAAAATAATTATATATTATATCTCTGGATCCACAGACCAGTGTTTTTAATAAACTATTTAAATTAAAAAACAAATAATATTATACTTCCTATTATAAATATTAAATTTAAGGGTAATCAATGTAGTATTAAAATTAAATATTCTCGCACTTTACCCCTACAACAAGAGAACATACCATTATAATACTTACCGTGTTGTCTAATAGAAAATAAATATAAAGTGTAAGCAGCTCTAAAAAAAGAAAGAAGACCAATCCCAATTATATTAATACTTCTTCAATTTATAATTCTAATAATTAATTGAAGTTCTCCCAATAGATTTAAAGTAGGAGGAGCTGCTATATTACCAGCACATAGTAAAAATCATCACATTGCTATTGTAGGTATGATATTTAACAACCCCTTACTAATTAATAGACTACGACTAGATAGTCGTTCATATACTATATTAATTATAAAGAACAAACCTGAAGAACATAAACCGTGGCCCACTATTACAACAACAGCACCATTTACCCCCCATCAATTGAAAATCGTAGTACCGCATAATACTATTCCCATATGAGCAACTGAAGAATAAGCAATCAAAGCTTTAATATCAACTTGTCGCAAACATATTAATCTAACTAAAACACCACCTACCAGTCTAATACTTACTCAAACCCAACAAATTTTCCTATTTACCCTACTAAATAAGGGCAGTACTCGTAGTAGGCCATAACCTCCTAACTTCAATAAAACCCCCGCTAGAATTATAGAGCCTGCAACGGGAGCTTCTACATGAGCTTTAGGTAACCACAAGTGGAATATAAACATAGGTAGTTTGACAATAAAAGCAAACACTCTTGCTAAGTATCATACCTTGTAAATAAAAGAATGATTTATTACTTCATACACTAGACCTATTGTTAAAGAACCCCCACAATTATACAAAACCAGTAGAGAAACTAATAGTGGTAATGAAGCAGTTAAAGTATAAAATAATATATAAATTCCGGCGCCAATCCGCTCAGGTTGATAACCCCAACCTAAAATCAAAATTAAAGTAGGAATTAAAGATGCTTCAAACCTAACATAAAAAAGTAATAAATCAGTAGAAGCAAACGTTAACACCAAAAAAAAGTTTAAAAAACAACAAGTTCTAACAAAAATTTTATTAAAGTTATTTTTATCTAAAATAGCTTGACTACTTATTAAAACCAGCAACATAATTCAAAATCTCAGAAGAATTAAAACATAGCTTAACCAATCAGAACCGAACCTATAACCCAATAACCTCATATAAAAGTCATGCTTACAACAAAACAAATATATTATAAAAAGAATAATCATTCCTATTTGTACCCCAAATCAACTTCCACAACCTAGTGTCAAAAACAGAGAACCCAAGATAAACTTTAACATCGTAATCTAGTAAAACTTGAAAAACGGTCATTTCCGTGGGTACGAATAATAGACACTAAAATAGAAAGCGCCAAGGCTCCTTCACAAGCAGCGAAAGTTAAAAAAACAAGAGTAAAATATCTTTCTTGCCCTATATAAGAAAAAATCATAGTTAAAAACCAAAAAATACCTAATATTATGTACTCTAAACTAAGCAGAGACCTCAATAAATGTTTACGTTTGGACACAAACCCTCACATTCCTCTTAGAATTATAATTATTCTCCCAAACAAATAGAAATTAAGTCTTAACATTCGTTTTAATAGTTTAACCCAGAACTTTGGTCTTGTAAACCAAAAGTGAATTTTTTTATTCTTAAAGCATCAAGGGAAAGAAATTCTTCCTATCATTAATCCCCAAAACTAATATTTTATTTAAACTACCCCTTGTCTCTTGATATTTCTTATATTTTATTATTATATTTAATTTCGATAACATTCAGAATAATTTTCATTAATTTGTCGCACCCTTTGGCCATAGGAAGAATACTTTTACTACAAACTTTAATTATTTGCGCTATTACAGCACTAATAAACTTTTATGTTTGATTTTCATATATTTTATTCCTAATTTTCTTAGGAGGTATATTAGTTTTATTTATTTATATTACCTCTTTAGCATCCAACGAAATGTTCCAATTTTCATTCAAACTAATTTTTTTCTTTACAACAGTAACAGGACTTTCTATTTTATTATTATTTATAGATCCCTTATTGTTAGATTTTAAAATAGCTTCAGCAGATATATCTTCTTTAATAAGAAATTCTTACAACAGGCAAATAGTATTAATCAGAAACATTTATTCAACTAATACTATAATAACAACTTTATTTATAATTCTTTACTTACTATTAACACTAATTGTAGTGGTAAAAATTACATACACTTTTTTAGGACCTTTACGAATACTAACTACTTATGACAATACCTATACGTAAATCACACCCTTTATTCAAAATTATAAACGGGGCACTTGTTGACATACCGGCACCATCCAATATTTCTATTTGATGAAACTTTGGATCATTACTCGGCTTATGTTTAATTATACAATTAGCTACAGGATTGTTTCTATCAATACACTATACAGCCCATATTGATTTAGCTTTCTCCAGGGTAGCTCATATTTGTCGAGATGTTAATTATGGTTGACTTCTTCGAACAATTCACGCAAATGGTGCTTCCTTCTTTTTTATTTGCTTATACCTACATGTAGGACGAGGTCTTTACTACGGCTCTTATTTATTTATATACACCTGAAGGGTAGGTGTAATTATTTTATTCTTAGTAATAGGAACTGCTTTTATAGGATATGTATTACCCTGGGGACAAATATCCTTCTGAGGAGCTACAGTTATTACTAACCTTTTATCAGCAGTTCCTTACGTTGGAACAGAACTTGTTCAATGAGTTTGAGGGGGATTTGCTGTAGATAATGCAACTCTAACACGATTTTTTACTTTCCATTTTTTATTTCCCTTTGTGGTAGCCGCTGCTACTATAGTTCATATTTTATTTCTTCATCAAACAGGATCAAGAAATCCATTAGGATTAGTAAGTAACATTGACAAAGTTCCATTCCATCCTTACTTTACATTTAAAGATATTGTTGGGTTTGTAGTTATGTTAATAGCACTAATCTTACTTAGTTTACTTGACCCTTATTTACTGGGAGACCCTGAAAATTTTATCCCCGCCAATCCAATAAGAACCCCCTTACATATTCAACCAGAATGATATTTTCTGTTCGCTTACGCGATTCTTCGCTCCATTCCTAATAAACTAGGGGGTGTTATTGCATTAGTAGCATCAATCGCCATTCTTTTTATTATGCCTTTTACCCAGAAAGCAAACTTTCGGGGTTTAACTTTCTACCCTATTAATCAAATTATATTTTGAAGTATAGTAGTGATTGTAATTTTATTAACCTGAATTGGAGCCCGCCCTGTTGAAGAACCTTATGTTTTAACAGGTCAAATCTTAACTGTTTTATATTTCTTATATTATCTAGCAAGACCTATTATATTTATAATCTGAGACGAGATTCTTAGATAAGTTATTTGGCCGAGGACCAGGCAGATATTTTGAAAGTATCTTACAGGGGTTTAAATCCCCTAATAATTTGTTTATGTTTGGTATTAAATTAAGAAAATTAATTATATTTCAATAATACTTAAAAATATTTTTAAACCTATAAAGAATATAAGGTAATTTAAAGAAACGGGCAAAAACCTTTTTCAAGATAAATACATTAATTTATCATAACGAAACCGTGGTAAAGTTCCACGTACCCAAATAAAACTAAACACTATAAAGACTAACTTTAAACAGAATCTTAACCTTCTTGGGCCCCTTCCTATAAATAAAATTACAAACAAAGCACTCATAAACAAAATACTACTATACTCGGCTAAAAAAATAAGAGCGAAACCACCTCCCCTATATTCTACATTAAAACCCGAGACTAATTCAGACTCCCCTTCTGCGAAATCAAAAGGAGTCCGATTAGTTTCAGCTAAACAGGAAACAAATCACACCCCAGCTAAAGGAAGCCTTAAAAACATCAATCAACAATCTGATTGATAATTAGAAAATAAATTAAGATTAAAACCCCCTACTAAAAAAATAAAAGATAATAAAATTAAGGCAAGCCTTACTTCATAAGAAATAGTTTGAGATACCGCCCGGAGGCTACCCAACAAAGCATATTTAGAATTAGAAGACCACCCCGCCCCTATTAAAGTATATACCCCCAGTCTAGTACAACATAAAAAAAATAACCTGCCTAAACCAAAGTTCATTAAACCTGTTTCATATGGGATAACTAACCAAACAACTAGAGAAATGAATAAACTAAAAATAGGTGAAAGATAATAAGGCAGAAAATTACTTATAACAGGTAATGCTTGTTCTTTAGTAAACAACTTAACAGCGTCCGCAAAAGGCTGAAGAATTCCAATAAACCCTAGTTTATTAGGTCCTTTACGAATCTGAATATAACCTAAAACTTTACGTTCCAATAAAGTAAAAAAAGCAACTCTAACTAATACACAAATTATTAAAACAACATAATTAATTACTATTAAAACAGTCACTATTAAGTAAGAAGGCCTTCCTCTTATTTTTAGATCCTAAGTCTAATGCACTTTTCTGCCAACTTAACTAGTTAATAATAATCAACCGATAAACAAAATATTTGACTTACCAAATCCTTTCGTACTAAAATAAGTTTTATTAATATGGAAGATAGAAACCAACCTGGCTTACGCCGGTCTGAACTCAAATCATGTAAGGATTTAAAGATCGAACAGATCTACCTTTAAAACTGCTGCACCTTAAGGTAACCTTAATTCAACATCGAGGTCGCAAACTTTTTCTTTCGATATGAACTCTCAAGAAAAATTACGCTGTTATCCCTAAAGTAACTTGTTCTTGTGATCATTAATAATGGATCAATTTATTTTCAATTATAATTGTTATAAAAAACAAAAGCAGTTAGTCTTTAATATACTTTTACCGCCCCAGTAAAATAATATAAACTTTAAAGTAAGTTAATAATAAGACATTTTATACGAAAAAGTAATATTATAAAGCTTTATAGGGTCTTATCGTCCCTCCATTTTATTTAAGCTTTTTTACTTAAATATTAATTTTTATTTATTGTATTGAGACAGTTTCCATCTTGTCCGACCATTCATACAAGCCTCTAATTAGGAGACTAATTATTATGCTACCTTCGCACGGTCAGAATACCGCGGCCCTTTAATTTAAATCATCAGTGGGCAGGCCAGACCATATAAAACCAAACATATGGACATGTTTTTGATAAACAGGCAGAAGGAAATTTTTGCCGAGTTCCTTAATACAAATACTAATTTGATAAATATTAACATTATATCTTGTTAAAATAAATAATAAAACATTTTTTTATACTAATGGTTTAATTATAACTAAAATACTTTAATTATATTATAATTTTCGATAAATTTACTAAAATGATAATTTAAATATTAATGAATGATTAAATAATCTGTAACGATCTTTTAACATGACTGATTTTAAGCCTAGTTTAGTAAAATAAATCATAATCATTTATAGTTTGTTTATTATTAAACAAGAAGCTTTTCCCTCCTGTTTTTATATTTTAATAAAATATTAAATTAAAAACTAAATTAAATTTATTTATCGAAAAACCAGATACTTATTAGTGCGTATAAAATTTCATTTCTAGTAAACAATTAATAATAACTATACCACGTTAACTATTATTATAGACTAGCTCACCAAATTTCGGGAATATTTATATTAATAAAATTAATATTTAAACCCCCTGATACACAAGGTACTAATTTTAAGTTATACTTTTAAATAATTAAATTTTCAAATATTTCAACTTTCCTTTACAGTACTTTTTATTTATCACCTTAAAAAAATTTCTTTATTAAATACTATTTTGAATACAAATAAGATTATTTTCATTAAATTTATATAATACCTAAAAATTAAATAGATAAGTTTTTATTTCAAAATAAATCGATTTGCACGATATCTTCTCAACGTAAGTGAAATGCTTAACTAATCAAGCTCTATTTTGCATTCTAGGGGCCCTTTCCAGTACCCCTACTATGTTACGACTTATCTCACTTTGTAGGGAGAGCGACGGGCGATGTGTACATACCTCAGAGCTATTATCATTATGACCTACTAAAATCACAATTACTATTAAATCCACCTTCAACTATTTATTTAAAAATAATATCCATTTTTATATACTAAATTGTAGCTCATTCAACTCACACTCATAAGCTACACCTTGACCTGATATATTATATTCAAATATTTTTAGATAATTATTTACTTTTTAATATTATCTAATAACGACGGTATATAAACTGATTACAAAAGTGTGTAAGATTTTTCGCGGGTTATCGATTACCGAACAAGCTCCTCTAACTAGACTGAGATACCGCCAAACTCTTTGGGTTTCAAGACAATAACTGTATACTACCCTGGTTTAAAATATTTTGTTAAAGTATAACAGGGTATCTAATCCTGGTTTATATCTTAAATTTTTAGACTTCTTAATTATTAATTTTATATAAAAATAATATTTTAGTTATTTATTTCACCTACACCTAATATCTTATTTTTATTTTAACAACAAATTTAATAATCTTTTTTAACCAAGTTCTATTTACTCAACCTCACAGTATAACCGCGGCGGCTGGCACAATTTTAGCCAGATTTAATATGGTTTCCTAGTTCTAGTTTCCACTAATAAACTAATATTATATGCTGAGAATTCAAATATTATAAGAGATTTTACTTTACGACAACATTTTCTTCTAGAAATTACATGATTGTCTTATTTATATTTACATGCATTTAAACCAAAAAGAAAACAAATAGCCAGAGTCAAACTTTAGTAAAAAGGATAATACACACATTGCTTATTATATAAAAGTAAAAGTATATTACTAAATTAAGAATTAAATAAATAATAAAAAAACTAATCAACTTAATACAAAGAAAAACTAGGTCCCTCTTTCAACAGAAATGGAGTCAACCCCCTTCTAGAATTTGACTTTATATAGTTATCGGTGTAGAATCATTTAACATTATTTAATATAAATATCTTTTTCTATAAAAAAAAGAACTTTATTGTCTTAATAATAAATGTTTAATGAGAGATATGTCTCATTTCTTTATAAACATATACTAAAATTAATTTTATATTCTTAAAATATGTATATATAAAATTAATTAATAACTATAGCACTTTTTATCCAATTTATTTCCATATACTCTCTCGAGTATTACAATAAATTGATAATAAAAAGTACTATAGTTATATATCTTATTTAACATTTAATAAAGGTTAATTGTATATAAATAAAGTTTATATTAATATATTAGTATATAATTAATTATAAATTATAATATAGTATTTTTTTTATGTTTTTTCTAGAAAAAAGACTTAAATTTAACACCATAAATAACTAATAGTTATATTCCTTTTTTAGTACACATAATAACTTATTTTTTTTTTTTATAAAAATCGAAATCGTTTCCATATAAAATAAAACCCCTTCTGCAGAAATTTTTTCTTTTGTTGCAATAAGTAAAAATTTCAAAAATTAGTATAAACAAAATAGAGACAATTTTAGAATAAAATTAAACGAAATTATACCTATCAAATGAAGTGCCTGAAAAAGGATTATCTTGATAGGATAAATAATGTAGATATTTAGCTTTACCTTCATTATACTCAATGGGGTTTGACCCATTACCTTAAGAATCAAAATCTAATGTGCCATATACACTAGAGTATAATTAGTTTGATTAAAAAGATAAGCTAATTAAGCTAGTGGGCTCATACCCCGTTTATGAGAGTATAAATCCCTCTCTTTTTAATTTTTTTAATTCCTTCTCATCTTCTTTTTTTTTCTACTTTAGTATTTGGGATGATAATAGCAATTTCTTCTTCCTCTTGATTTACCGCTTGAATGGGGTTAGAACTAAATTTATTATCTTTTATCCCTTTAATTTCATCTGAAACTAACCAATTTTCTTCTGAAGCTAGTTTAAAATATTTTCTCACACAAGCTTTAGCATCAGCTATAATTTTACTAGCTTCTTCAACAATAAGAACAGGCGTTATCTTTTCACCCTACCTCCTATCAACCGCTTTACTAATTAAAATAGGAGCTGCTCCTTTTCATATATGATTTCCAATAGTAGCAGAGGGTTTAGGTTGATTACAATTCATTATCTTGTCCACAATCCAGAAAATTGCACCTATAGCTTTACTATCTTATACCTTAGAAGAATCTTATTGGTTAATTTTATTAGTTGCATCTACATCTGCCATAGTGGGTGCTTTAGGTGGAATTAATCAATTGATATTACGAAAAATGATATCCTATTCCTCTATCGGACACACAGCATGAATATTATCAGCTCTTTTAATTAGTGAATCATTATGATTTATTTATTTTATTATTTATTGTATTACCTCAACCACAATTGCTTTATTTTTTTACTATAAACAAGCTTATCATTTAACCCATTTAACTTCTTCTTCTTTCCAAAATACCCAGCAAAGTGCGATTATGTTTATATCTTTATTATCATTAGGGGGTTTACCTCCATTTACTGGTTTTATTCCTAAGTGAATTACTGTTCAAGAACTAGTAACCTCAACTTACACTTTTTTGGCTTTCTTTCTTATTTTAGGGACTTTGATTAATTTATATTACTATTTACGATTAACTTTAAGTTCTTTTATAATGAATTCCCCAATACTTAAATGACAGTTTGTTCAAGAAGGTGGGCTAAGAAAAATAAACATGTTTATAATACTACTAAATATTATAGGATTACTCATATCTCCTTTAATTTTTATAATTAACTAAGATCTTAAGTTAAATAAACTAGAAGACTTCAAACCTTCCAACATGAGTATAAACCTCTTAGGTCTTAAAATAAGTCTCAACATTAAATGTATCTTCAGAATTGCAGCCTGGTATTTTTTTTAAAATTAAACTATGAAACTTAATGATAAAGGAGGAAATAACCTCGTTAATAAATTTACAATCTACCGCCTCTTACTCAGCCACTTTATCACGCGACGATGATTATTTTCTACAAATCATAAAGATATTGGAACTCTATATTTTATTCTAGGAGCCTGATCAGGAATGGTAGGAACAGGCCTTAGATTAATCATTCGAGCCGAGCTAGGACAACCAGGTAGATTAATTGGAGATGATCAAATCTACAATGTTATCGTTACAGCGCACGCTTTTGTTATAATTTTTTTCATGGTTATACCTATTATAATTGGAGGTTTCGGAAATTGACTACTTCCTTTAATATTAGGGGCCCCTGATATAGCATTCCCTCGTATAAACAACATGAGATTCTGATTGTTACCCCCCGCTCTTACTTTATTATTATCTAGGGGTTTAGTAGAAAGAGGTGTTGGTACAGGATGAACAGTATATCCCCCTTTATCAGCGGGGATCGCACACGCTGGGGCTTCTGTAGATATGGGTATTTTTTCTTTACATTTAGCGGGAGCTTCTTCAATTTTAGGGGCTGTAAACTTTATTACAACAGTAATTAATATACGATCTAATGGGATAACTATAGATCGTATACCTCTATTTGTATGATCTGTTTTTATTACAGCAATTTTATTACTTTTATCATTACCTGTTTTAGCAGGCGCTATTACAATATTGCTAACAGACCGTAATCTGAATACTTCTTTTTTTGATCCTGCTGGAGGGGGAGATCCTGTCTTATACCAACATCTATTTTGATTTTTTGGTCACCCTGAAGTTTATATTTTAATTCTACCCGGGTTTGGTCTAATTTCTCACATTGTTAGACAAGAATCAGGGAAGAAAGAAACCTTTGGGACATTAGGAATGATCTATGCTATACTAGCAATTGGAATTTTAGGGTTTGTTGTATGAGCCCATCATATATTTACAGTGGGAATGGACGTAGACACCCGAGCTTATTTTACATCAGCCACTATAATTATTGCTGTCCCAACAGGGATCAAGATTTTTAGTTGATTGGGAACTTTACATGGAGCTCGACTAACATACTCTCCTTCATTAGTATGGGCCCTAGGATTCATTTTCCTATTTACTGTAGGGGGTTTAACAGGAGTTGTTCTAGCTAACTCATCTATTGATATTATTTTACACGACACTTATTATGTAGTAGCTCATTTTCATTATGTTCTATCAATAGGAGCTGTTTTTGCAATTTTTGCAGGTCTTGCTCACTGGTTCCCATTATTTACAGGAGTAACATTAAACCCAGCTTGATTAAAAATACACTTTGTAGTTATATTCGTAGGTGTAAATATTACTTTCTTCCCCCAACATTTCCTGGGAATAAGAGGAATACCTCGACGATATTCTGATTATCCAGATGCTTATACTGCCTGAAATGTATTATCTTCTATTGGGTCCACTATTTCGATGGTAGGTGTATTAGGTTTTATGTTAATCATTTGAGAAGCTTTTACAGCCGCTCGTCCAGTAGTATTCTATATATTTTTACCTACTGCTATTGAGTGACAACATGATTTACCTCCTGCAGACCACAGTTATATAGAAATCCCTATAATTACTAATTTCTAAAATGGCAGAAAAGTGCAATGGATTTAAGCTCCATATATGAAGGAATTACTCCTTCTTTTAGAAAATTAATGGCAACATGAGGTTATTTGGGGTTTTTAGATGGAGCTTCTCCTTTAATAGAACAGTTAATTTTTTTTCACGATCATGCTATAATCGTTTTAACTCTTATTGTAACTATAGTAGGATATATAATAAGAACTTTATTGACAAATAAACTTGTAAACCGGTTTTTACTTGAAGGACAAACTATCGAAATTATTTGAACTATATTACCAGCTATTATTTTATTATTCATTGCTTTCCCTTCTCTACGGCTTTTATATTTATTAGATGAAGTTAATGAACCAGCAATTACATTAAAAACTATTGGTCATCAATGATATTGAAGCTATGAGTATTCAGATTTTCAACAAATTGAGTTCGATTCATATATAGTACCCTCTAATGAATTAGCTGATAACAGCTTCCGACTTTTAGATGTAGATAACCGAGCTGTTCTACCTATAAACACACAAATTCGTGTTTTAATTACTGCAGCAGATGTGATTCATTCTTGAGCAGTACCTTCACTAGGGGTAAAAGCGGATGCTATTCCAGGGCGACTTAATCAAGTGGGTTTTATAGTAAACCGACCTGGTTTATTTTATGGACAGTGTTCAGAAATTTGTGGTGCTAACCATAGTTTTATACCTATTGTAGTAGAATCTGTATCAGTAGATGCATTCCTTAACTGAGTAAATTCTATGAGTGAAGAATCATTAAGTGACTGAAAGTAAGTGTAAATCTTTTAAATTTATTATAATAGTTACGCCTATTCTTAATGAAAAAATTAGTTAATAATTATAACATAAGCTTGTCAAGCTTAAATAACTAGTTAGACTAGTATTTTTTAATTCCTCAGATATCCCCTTTATTATGACTTAATCTTTATATTTTCTTTTTTTCTGTTTTTTTATTGTTTATTGTAATGAGTTATTTCACTTACACTCCCATTATAAAAACACAAGAAAGAGCAAAATATAGAACACAACAAATAAATTGAAAATGATAAGTAACTTATTCTCTGTTTTTGACCCCTCTACTTCTTTAATAAATATACAATTAAACTGACTTTCTACTTTTATCGGACTTTTTATTATCCCAGTGACATTTTGAATGTTGCCTAATCGGTTGTATTTCATATGAAACTCGTTATTAAAAACATTACACTCAGAATTTAAAATTTTACTTGGTCCAGGTTCTTCCGTAGGAAGAACTTTACTATTCGTAACATTGTTCTCCATTATTGTTTTTAATAATTTTATAGGTCTTATGCCTTATGTTTTCACTAGTACTAGACACCTTGCTATAACTCTTTCTTTATCCTTACCCCTTTGACTGGGTTTTATATTGTATGGTTGAATTAATCATACTAAACACATATTTGCTCATTTAGTCCCACAAGGAACACCTGCTTTTTTAATGCCTTTTATAGTGTTAATTGAAACATTAAGAAATATTATGCGACCAGGCACTCTAGCTGTCCGGCTTGCTGCAAATATAATTGCAGGACATTTATTATTAACTCTTCTCGCTTCAACTGGACCTGGTCTTAGAGCTACCATCTTATCTTTACTTTTATTTTCTCAAATCTTATTACTTATGTTAGAATCAGCCGTTGCTGTAATTCAATCATATGTCTTTGCAGTATTGAGAACTTTATATGCAGGAGAAGTAAACTAATGTCAGATCACGGACACCATCCTTACCACCTTGTAGACATAAGACCATGACCTTTAACAGGGGCTATTAGAGCAATAATATTAACAACAGGTTTAGTAAAATGATTTCATAAATTTGAATTTGATTTATTTGCAATAGGACTTGTAGCAGTAATTTTAACAATAATTCAATGATGACGAGATATTACACGAGAAGGTACTTATCAAGGCTTACACACAACAACAGTAACAATTGGTTTACGATGAGGTATGATTTTATTTATTACCTCGGAAGTATTATTTTTTTTCTCTTTTTTTTGAGCTTTCTTCCACAGAAGTTTAGCCCCTACAGTAGAAATTGGAATTAATTGACCTCCGGTAGGTATTATAACATTTAATCCTTTTCAAATTCCTTTACTAAACACAGCTATTTTATTATCTTCAGGGGCCACAGTAACATGAGCACACCACGCTATTATAGAAGGTAACCACTCACAGTCTTTACAAGGACTGGGAATTACAATTTTACTAGGTTTTTATTTTACAGCGCTTCAAGCACTAGAATATTTTGAAGCTACTTTTACAATTGCAGACTCAATCTATGGTTCCACTTTTTTTGTAGCCACTGGTTTCCATGGATTGCACGTAATTATTGGAACTTCTTTTTTAGCGGTATGTTTTTATCGACTGTATATATGTCACTTTTCTAGGCATCATCACTTCGGGTTTGAAGCCGCAGCTTGATATTGACATTTCGTAGACGTAGTTTGATTGTTTTTATATATTACAATCTACTGATGAGGGGGTTAATCTTTTTAATATAATAAGTATATTTGGCTTCCAACCAGAAAGTCTAGAAAAATCTAGGAAAGATAGTGATTATTTCAAGAATGATTATTACCATTACTTTAATTATCTCAACGATTGTAATACTAATTTCTTTCATCTTAAGAAAGAAAACTATTACAGACCGAGAAAAAAATACTCCTTTTGAGTGTGGATTTGACCCTAAAGGCTCAGCCCGACTTCCTTTCTCACTACGATTTTTTCTAATCGCAGTTATTTTCTTAATTTTTGATGTAGAAATTACTTTACTCCTCCCTTTGGCAGCAATTCTAAAAATAGTGAACATATTAAGATGATTTTTTACAGGTCTTTTTTTTATCCTTATTTTACTTTTAGGTTTATATCATGAGTGAAACCAAGGTGCCTTAGATTGAGCAAATTAAACAAGGATAATAGTCAAATATGATACCTAACTTGCACTTAGGAGGTGTTACAAAGCTAACTTATCTTATATAAAGGTAAAAAGCGAAATATTGCACCCAGTTTCGACCTGGTTTTTGGTGTTAAAACACCTTTACCTGCTTTTTTTTTAACCAAAACCAAATCCGAGGTATATTATTGTTAATAATAGAAGTGAAAAGTTTTTTTTCTGGTTAAGGAGATAAACTGAAGTGAGAAAAAGCTACTAACTTTTAACTTAAGCGGTTAAATTCCGTTTTTATTTCTGCTTTTGTAGTGTAAAACAACACATTACATTTTCAATGTAAAGATAAGAAATAATTCTTTTAAAGTATATTTACAGATTAAAATAATCTCTTCAACATCTTCAGTGTTACGATCTAATACATGATCTATATAAATTTATATAATAATAATTAATAAAACAACTCAGAATAAAAAAGTAATTAGATAAAGTTTAATACTATTATCCTGTATTTTTTCTAATAAGTTTGAACTTTTTATTAAAGAACTGTGCAGATTATAACCTCCTTTATTTTCAAACCAACCTTGATCCCCTATTTTATAAACATCAAACCCTCTTAATAAAAGCTTAGGTATAATATTTTGAGTAGACAAAAAAGGAAGAAATCATATTCTCCCCCTAAATACTACCCTTTTATAATATTTAAGAGAATTTAAAATAAACATAAAAGAACCTAAATTAAGCGCATACCCCACTCAGGCTCCTAGCCCCCTGACAATTAAAACTAATCTTTTATAAAACCTTCTTAAACAAATCATATAAGGGTAAGGTACAATTAATCACCTCAATATAGCTCCTGCACAAATAGCACCCCTAGCTAA